AAGATGTTAATCGTAAGCAAGAAGATTGTTTACGAAGAAATAACAAGAAAAATTCATATTCTGATACATAAGAGTTATATAGGAATCGAAATAGTCTTTTATTTTCTTTTGAAAATAGAAAAAAGGATTTCATTGAAGTAATAAAACTATTCCAATTCGAATAACAGTTGAGAAAGAATCGCAATAAATGCAAAGATGAAACATCTTTGATCCGGTATTCAAGGAGTTGAACCAAGATTTCTAAATGGATAGGATAGGGGATTTCTATATATGATAGATAATCTAAATGCAAAAATTTGTCTTCTAAAAACGGAAATAGTGAATGAATAGATTGTAAATTTTGAAACTTTGGTATTTTTTTTTCTTCTGGACAAGAGAATTCTACTAGTGGGAATGGGATTTCTACAACGATCGCAAACCCCTCAGATAGAATCTGAGAATAAAACTCAGAATACAAATAATTAGTGTGATCCAACAATCGATCTTGGTTAGGACGATTAGCCGAATATCTCAAAAAATTCTGCTGATACATTCGAATAATTAAACGTTTCACAAGTAGTGAACTAAATTTCTTGTTATTACAACGAAGAATTTCCACAGGTTCAGAACCTTTTAATCCATAATCATAGGCAAATGCATAAATATATTCCTGAAAGAGAAGTGGGTAGATGAAGTATTGTTGACGAGATTTCTGTTTTTCTGAATACTCTTCGAATTTTTCCATTTGTATTTCTACTTGAATCAGAGAAAAAAGTTTTTCTCGGTTTATCAAATGATGATACATAGTGCAATATGGTCAAAACAGGATGTTGTATTTTTTAATAAAAACCCTGGAAAGAAGTCTAATCCATAGATCTTTTCTTTTTTAGCTCCTTTTCTATCGAATTCGTTTTTGTTTGTTTTAATTACAAAAAAAAAGAACAAATCTTTTTTTTTATTTTTGCAGGCCAATCGCTCTTTTGACTTTGGAATACAGTGTTTTTATCAATATACTGTTTCTTTTACACATTCAATTCATAACATTCCTTTTCAATCCATAATCAAGAATAATTAGGATTTCTAAAAAAAAGGGTGAGGGGTCCACTGACAGTAAAACCCAACCTTTCCCCGCATCAGGCACTAATCTATTTTTAACGTCTAATTAGATCGGGGAATCATTCCAATTAAGAAGTTAAGCTCGTTGCTTTTTATTTTACCAGAATTAGAACCAGGCTCTATCCATTTATTCGCTAGACCTAGAAAATCGGAATTTTTTTATTCAAAAAAAAAAAAAAAAAGAAATTGATTCTATTACGACATGCTATTTTTTCCCTTCATTACCTTTGAGGATCAGTCGTGGTCTTCTAGACTCTACCAAGAGTCTGGACGAATTTGTTGCTTCATCCAAATGTGTAAAAGATCATAGTCGCACTTAAAAGCCGAGTACTCTACCATTGAGTTAGCAACCCAGATAAAATAGGATCTTAGATACGATCGAAATCCAAAAATCGATGGAATTACACCGTACGCCCCTGTCAAAATATTGAATTAGCAAGACACAAAAAGACAAATTTTAGCGCCCATTAAAAAAAATACACAAATACCAAAATGAATAGATCCGGTTAAATTTCACTAAGGTGAAAAAAGGAGCGGCCCCAATCACAATGGAAAAATTGCCGTTTTTTTTTTAGCAATTTGAATTTCTTTAAATAAAAAAATTTTGTATGAGAGTACATGCAAGGAGGACAACCCTATCATTTAGGCGAAGTGTAGACAGAAATACCTAACCTAATATTGAGTGAGGATAAATAGATCCATCTATCTACAGATTCTATTTGTTCAATAGACCTTTGTCAATGTAAATACATTGATAAGAAAAGCAATTAGATACAAAAAAAAGAAAATATAGGCTTTTGTTGGATTGGCACGACATAAATACAGCAAAAAAAAAAATAGGACTAAGAAAGAGGCAAATTGTGTCTAAATAATTAAGGGGTACTAGTGACCCTCTCTTACTTTATTTATTATTTATTTATTCATTTAGTTCTTCAATTAACTCAAAGTTGTTTCTTTTTCTTTATCGTTAAAGAATTCTGCCTTCCTTAAAATATCATAAACAGTTCTTGTAGGTTGAGCACCCTTTTCAAGGAAATAGAGAATAACTGGAACATTTAAACAAGTTTGATTCTTTATCGGATCATAAAAACCCACTTTTCGAAGATCTCTTCCTTCTCTTCGAGATCGAACATCAATTGCAACGATTCGATAGACAGCTTATTGGGATAGATGTAGATAAACAATGCCCCCCCTAGAAACGTATAGGAGGTTTTCTCCTCATACGGCTCGAGAAAATGATTTGAATCTCTATCTATAATACAAGTAGATAGAAATTAGACTATGACTTGCATGAATTTCCTTACAGAAAAGAGAAAATCAATTTCATTTATACTCATGACTCAAGTTGACTAATTTTGACTGACAAACTTGAAAAGAAAAATCCTTCGAAATTTTTTGAGTCGTCTATAAACTCTTTTCTTTATCTTATCTCGAACAAATTTACTTTTTTTTTTTTCATTATTCTGATCTAATTCTATTGTTGAGACGGTTGAAAATCGCGTTTACTTGTTCCGGAATCCTTTATCTTTGATTTGTGAAATCCTTGGGTTTAGACATTACTTCGGGAATTCCTATTCTTTTTTCTCTCAAAAGGGCAGCAACATACCCTTTCTTTTTTTTTCTTATTTCCTTCGATAAAGCATTTCCCTCTTCTATAGAAATCGAATATGAACGATTAATTCTGATAGACTTTTAATCGAAAAAGTTTTTCCAATCTTCCAAAATTGGACTTTTTTCTTAATTTTAATCTTTCGATTTCTATATTAAGGATAGACTGACAAAGTTGGCCTAATTTATTAGTTTTCACTAACCCTAGATTCTTTCCCTTGATAAAAAAAATTCTGTCCTCTCGAGCTCCATCGTATACTATTTACTTACAAACAACCCGGCGCAAATTCGATTCGGGACAAATAAAACAGACTATGTCGAGCTAAGAGCATTTTCATTATTATGGAAAATGATGGAGAGCAAAATCCACAATTGATCATGTCCTTCAAGTCGCACGTTGCTTTCTACCACATCGTTTTAAACGAAGTTTTACCATAACATTCCTCTAATTTTATTACAAAGTGGTATCAAAATTGATCCAATATGGATGGAATCATGAATAGTCATTAGTCATTGGTTTTGTATACTAATTCAAACTTGCTTTCTATGAAGATAAAAGAAATAAGTATTTATCGGGGAAGACTCCGCAAAGATCCAATTTCTTTAAACCCATATTCTATCATATGAATGAAACGTACTTTAAAAAAGATAAATAAAAAAGGTTTGCTTAAGACTTATTTATTATTGAATTTCCATCCTTAACAGAAAACTCGAGATGATCAATCCTAAAGTGAGAAGGATCTACTCTGTTTCTCCAATAAATAAACTACCAACCCAAAAAAAGTTTAATTAATTTAATTACTAATATATTTTTCTGTAACAAAAACAATTAACTATTAACCAAATAAACTATGCCAATGAAAAGATTGGCAGTTTTTTGGTAGTTAAAAAATTCTCATACTTCTTCGACTCGAGTAAAAAAAGAAAGAAAAAATAAAAAAAGTATGATTTTTTTTTTCAATCAATTCGAAAGTCGAGTAGACAGAATATATGCATTTATCTCTAATCCTCGCGTTCCATTGATTTAGAAATGGATATTTGCAAATCAAATAATACCTAAAATAGAAAAATCGAGTCCCTATCCGTAGAATGGAAGCTCTTTTCTTTTTTCTCACCCCGATCTTGTTCAAAAGTTTTAAGGCTTGTGCTGAAACTAAAAACATCCTATTCTTTAATCTGGCCATGAAACATAGAATTAGGATACTCTCCTTTTTTTTCTTTTTTTTTTTTACTTACTTTAGTTCTTTAGTTCGAGAAAAAGAAATAGGAGTACTTCTTTTCTTTCACATTGGGTGTCAAATGTATCCTTTAAGAATTTCCACTTCATGGATATGGAGTATAAAGTTTATCTAAGAGGTCCTAATTTCAAAACACATAAAAGATAATCAATTTGACTAGAAATGCATCTAATCTAAGAGTTCATAAGAGAGAATTATTCTCTTTAATAAACTTTTGTGTCGTGCAGGGCACAATACGATTCTATCTTTCGTTTCATCAGAAAAATCTGGGACGGAAGGATTCGAACCTCCGAGTAACGGGACCAAAACCCGCTGCCTTACCACTTGGCCACGCCCCATTTCTTTTATGCGACACTAATAAACAGTAGTGGTTTATATATTATTCGTCAATCCCACTTCAATTACCTAAAAAATGAGGAATATTTTCTTGCTAGGATTCTAGACATACGGATAATATAGAATTCAAAAAATCCATTGATCATTACATGGAATTCTATTAAGATATTATATGAAAGTCGAATTTCTTCCATTTTCATTTGAGAATGCGAACACAAGGAGGTATTTTGTGTTTGGGAAAGTCTGAAGAAAAAAGGATTTAGAATCCCCTTTTCTTTTCCTTTTTCCCTTAGAAAAATAACTCAATCAAAATCCAATTATCTACTCTACAAGAACGAAATGCTTGTTATGCCTAATATACTTAGTTTAACCTGTATCTGTTTTAACTCTTTTCTTTATCCAAATCCAACTAGTTTTTTCTTCGCCAAATTACCCGAAGCTTATGCCATTTTCAACCCAATCGTGGATGTTATGCCTGTCATACCTGTATTCTTTTTTCTATTAGCGTTTGTTTGGCAAGCTGCTGTAAGTTTTCGATGAAATCTTTACTATTATGTCTATGTCCGCCAAATTGAATGATGGATTTATTTCAAAAAAAAGAAAAAAAATGGATAAGAGCCTAGAAGTCTTATATTATGAACCCCCGATTCTATAATTAAAATTCTTCTACATTGAATGTATAGCTGCAGCAATAATCTTGGATCAGCCTTTCTACCCCCCTGCACCTACGTTGAGCGGGTACCTTTAGGTACCCACACAATACCTAAACGAATTTTTGATATTAATAAGAGTGCTAATTATAAAGGAATTCTTGCTATTTTGTTTTTTTTAAGAATGGATTTTTGCATTTTTAGGTGTCAAAATAAACAAAACCCCTCCTAGTGGATCTGTGTGGTAAAGAAAAACGGGTAATCTATTCCTTAAAAAAATACTTTTGGAGATTATGTAATGCTTACTCTCAAACTTTTTGTTTATACAGTAGTGATATTCTTTGTTTCTCTCTTTATCTTTGGATTCTTATCTAATGACCCAGGACGTAATCCTGGGCGTGAGGAGTAAAAATCCCCAATTTTTGGGAATTTTTTCTTCTAAATTGGATTTATTTCGTACATTTATCTATGAAAAAATCCGGGGGTCAGAATTCCTTACAATTCGAAAGTACCAAATGATCCAAAGGGGCGGAAAGAGAGGGATTCGAACCCTCGGTACAATAAAATTGTACAACGGATTAGCAATCCGCCGCTTTAGTCCACTCAGCCATCTCTCCCCGTTCCAAATCGAAAGGTTTTCGTGATATAACAGAGGCAAGAAATAACGATTGCAAAAAATTCTTCTTTTTGTTTTTTCATTTTAAAATGAAAAGTGCATAAAAATTATATTGCCAATTCCTTTTTAGTTATATTCTTTTTTCTTAATGTTAATAAGAAAAACAAAAAGAAGAAAATTCTTGTTTTTTCTTTCCTAAATTCGATATAGGTTGAGAGACAGTTATATATATTTTCTCTTACGCGCATTTCCGTATAGGACTTGTTAGAATAAAAAAAGCAGGTTATAAAAAAATTCTTTTTTTTGATTATTTATCAACAAAGAAAAAAGGATTCTTATCAAAGCCACCATAAAATAGGAAAGAAAGCTAAAGTAAAATAGGAAAGAAAGCTAAAGTAAGTAGACCTGACCCCTTGAATGATACCTCTATCCGCTATTCTGATATAAAAATTCGATGTGGATGAAATTGTTGTATAACCGGATTTTTTGTATTTCCTTAGACTTAGACCACGCAAGACAAGAATTTTTCACTATTTACAATTTACAATTTCTTATTCTTGTTACTAAACGTTCTATAGGAATAAGAAGAAATCCCAACTCTTTTCCGTTACACATAAAAATGGATTTCGAAAGTCAATTTTTCTTTTCAATATCTTTTTTTTTCTGAATCCTATTTTTGTTCTTCCACCCATGCAATAAAAATCGAATGAGAAAAGAGGGGTTTTCCCTTAAAAGATAGGCTTTGAAATAGGAATCCTGGAATAACACTGAATTCAAATGTTTATTTCCCTATTTCTATAGTATAAGAGAAGAGTATAAGAAAAATTAATCGAATGAAATTCATGAATTTACCACGACCTCGGTTGTGACCCCATAGATACAAATCCAAAATTTCTATCTTCGAGACCATTGAAAAAGGGCATTAAACGAGAAAGAAATCGTCTACAGATAATCAAATTATCATATGCCTTGGAAATAAGATGAGGTGCTCGGAAATGGTTGAAGTAATTGAATAGGAGGATCACTATGACTATAGCCCTTGGTAGAATTCCTAAAGAAGAAAATGATCTATTTGATATTATGGACGACTGGTTACGAAGAGACCGTTTCGTTTTTGTAGGATGGTCCGGCCTATTGCTCTTTCCTTGTGCTTATTTTGCTTTAGGGGGGTGGTTTACAGGGACTACTTTTGTAACTTCTTGGTATACCCATGGATTGGCTAGTTCCTATTTGGAGGGTTGCAATTTCTTAACCGCGGCAGTTTCCACCCCTGCCAATAGTTTAGCACACTCTTTGTTGCTACTATGGGGTCCGGAAGCACAAGGGGATTTTACTCGTTGGTGTCAATTAGGTGGTCTGTGGACTTTTGTCGCTCTCCATGGGGCTTTTGGACTAATAGGTTTCATGTTACGTCAATTTGAACTTGCTCGGTCTGTTCAATTGCGACCTTATAATGCAATTTCATTCTCTGGTCCAATCGCTGTTTTTGTTTCTGTATTCCTTATTTATCCACTGGGACAATCTGGTTGGTTCTTTGCACCGAGTTTTGGCGTAGCAGCTATATTTCGATTCATCCTTTTCTTCCAAGGATTTCATAATTGGACGTTGAACCCATTTCATATGATGGGAGTTGCTGGAGTATTAGGTGCGGCTCTGCTATGCGCTATTCATGGGGCTACCGTAGAAAACACTCTATTCGAAGATGGTGATGGTGCAAATACCTTCCGTGCTTTTAATCCAACTCAAGCTGAAGAAACTTATTCAATGGTAACTGCTAACCGCTTTTGGTCCCAAATCTTTGGTGTTGCTTTTTCCAATAAACGTTGGTTACATTTCTTTATGCTATTTGTACCCGTCACCGGTTTATGGATGAGTGCTATTGGCGTAGTTGGCCTAGCTCTGAACTTACGTGCCTATGACTTTGTTTCCCAGGAAATCCGTGCAGCGGAAGATCCTG